TCGACTTAGTAAAATTCCCTATTTCCTATCTCAGAAAAAGGAATGATCCGGGATTGATCTCAGATAATGTGTCAGATCACACCAATATCAATCCCTTTTATTCCACTTATTCCAAGAAAAAAATTCAACAATCGCTTATCCAAAATCGAGGAACTATTCGTACGTTGTTAAATAAAAAGAAAGAATGTCCATCTTTGATAATTTTGTCATCATCTAATTGTTTCCGAATGGGTCTATTCAACGATGGAAAATATCACAATGTGATAAAAGAATCTGATCCTAGAATTCAAATTAGGAATTCGATTGGGCCTTTAGGAACAGTCCTTCAATTTGTGAATTTTTATTCATTTTACTATTTAATAACTCATAATCATATTTTGGTAACTAAATATTTCCAACTTGCAAATTTAAAACAGACTTTTCAAGTAATTAAATATTATTTAATGGATGAAAATGGGATAATTTCGAATCCCGATTTATGCAGTAACATTGTTTTGAATTCATTCAATTTGAATTGGTATTTTCTCCATCATTATTATTATCATAACTATTTTGAAGAAAGATCCACAATAATTAGTCTTGGGCAGTTTATTTGTGAAAATGTATGTCTAGTTAAAAATGGGCCACACTTAAAATCGGGTCAAGTTTTGATTGTTCAAGCGGATTCCGTAGTAATAAGATCCGCTAAGCCTTATTTGGCCACGCCCGGAGCAACTGTTCATGGACATTATGGAGAAATCCTTTACGAAGGAGATACATTAGTTACATTTATATATGAAAAATCGAGATCCGGTGATATAACGCAGGGCCTTCCAAAAGTGGAACAAGTGTTAGAAGTGCGTTCAATTGATTCAATATCGATGAACCTAGAAAAAAGAATTGAGGGTTGGAACGAACATATAAAAAAAATTCTTGGAATTCCTTGGGGATTCTTGATTGGTGCTGAGCTAACTATAGCGCAAAGTCGTATATCTTTGGTTAATAAGATCCAAAAGGTTTATCGATCCCAGGGGGTGCAAATCCATAATAGGCACATAGAAATTATTGTACGCCAAATAACATCAAAAGTGTTGGTTTCAGAGGATGGAATGTCTAATGTTTTTTTACCTGGAGAACTCATTGGATTCTTGCGAGCAGAACGAACGGGACGCGCTTTGGAAGAATCAATTTGTTACCGGGCCATCCTATTGGGAATAACAAGAGCGTCTTTGAATACTCAAAGTTTCATATCCGAAGCGAGTTTTCAAGAAACTGCTCGAGTTTTAGCCAAAGCTGCTCTAAGGGGTCGTATCGATTGGTTGAAAGGCCTAAAAGAAAACGTTGTAATAGGGGGGATGATTCCCGTCGGTACCGGATTCAAAGGATTAGTGCACCGTTCAAGGCAGCATAAGAACATTCCTTTGAAAACCAAAAAGAAGCATTTTTTCGAGGGGGAAATCAAAGATCTTTTGTTCCACCACAGAGAATTATTTGATTCTTCCATTTCAAATAATTTTCATGATACATCAGAACAATCATTTCGAGGATTTAATCATTCCTAAAAGTGTATTCATACTTTATGGTCTTTGATGTGGTAATAGAAATAAAGATAATAACGAATAGAGGGTAGCGGTTTGGATCGTGTATCGACACCGACACGGCCAATCTCTGATAGAAGAAAAGGTTCCATCGGAACAATTATTTAGTTCAGGGCAACCCCGTCGCTTGTTTTTTTTTTTTTGAAAGAAAAAAAGAGGAAGTGTGACTAGAAATGACAAGAAGATATTGGAATATCAATTTGGAAGAGATGATGGAAGCGGGAGTTCATTTTGGTCATGGTACTAGGAAATGGAATCCTAGGATGGCACCTTATATTTCTGCCAAGCGTAAAGGTATTCATATTACAAATCTTACTAAAACTGCTCGTTTTTTATCAGAAGCTTGTGATTTAGTTTTTGATGCAGCAAGTAGGGGAAAACAGTTTTTAATTGTTGGTACAAAAAATAAAGCAGCGGATTCAGTAGCACGGGCGGCAATAAGGGCTCGGTGTCATTATGTTAATAAAAAGTGGCTCGGTGGTATGTTAACGAATTGGTCCACTACAGAAACGAGACTTTATAAGTTCAGGGACTTGAGAACAGAACAAAAGAAGGGGAGACTCAATCGTCTCCCGAAAAGAGACGCAGCTATGTTGAAAAGACAATTATCTCACTTACAAACATATCTGGGCGGGATTAAATATATGACGGGGTTACCTGATATTGTCATTATTGTTGATCAGCAAGAAGAATATACGGCTCTTCGAGAATGCATCACTTTAGGAATTCCAACAATTTGTTTAATCGATACAAATTGTGAACCGGATCTTGCAGATATTTCGATTCCGGCAAATGATGACGCTATAGCTTCAATCCGATTAATTCTTAATAAATTGGTATTAGCAATTTGTGAGGGTCGTTCTAGCTATATACGAAATCCTTGATTAATAATAAGAATAAGATAAATCATTTTTTTTTTTGAACTCCATACATTTCTGGAATCAGTTACTACTCTTCAATCGCATAAAAGAGATAAAAAAAAAATTACTGGGGATATTATGTGATTAGTTAGTATCCAAAATAGAATATGTGATTAGTTAGTATCCAAAATAGAAAATTCAACGAAACAAGTCGAAAAAGAGATGTTTGAATCAAAATAATTCTCTTTCAAGTTCTATTTCTTTCAGAGGGCAATATGAATGTTTTATCATGTTCCACCAACCCCCTAAAAGGGTTATACGATATATCCGGTGTGGAAGTAGGCCAACATTTCTATTGGCAAATAGGAGGTTTTCAAGTCCATGGCCAAGTCCTTATTACTTCTTGGGTTGTAATTGCTATCTTATTAGGTTCAGCCAGTATAGCTGTTCGTAATCCACAAACCATTCCGAATGATGGTCAGAATTTCTTCGAATATGTTCTTGAATTCATTCGAGACATTAGCAAAACTCAGATTGGAGAAGAATATGGTCCATGGGTTCCTTTTATTGGAACTATGTTCCTTTTTATTTTTGTTTCGAATTGGTCAGGGGCTCTTTTACCATGGAAAATCATACAGTTACCTCATGGGGAGTTAGCCGCACCCACGAATGATATAAATACTACAGTTGCTTTAGCTTTACTCACGTCAGTAGCATATTTCTATGCGGGTCTTACCAAAAAAGGATTGGGTTATTTCGGTAAATACATTCAACCAACTCCAATCCTTTTACCCATTAACATTTTAGAAGATTTCACAAAACCTTTATCACTTAGTTTTCGACTTTTTGGAAATATATTAGCCGATGAATTGGTAGTTGTTGTTCTTGTTTCTTTAGTACCTTTAGTGGTTCCTATACCTGTCATGTTTCTTGGATTATTTACAAGCGGTATTCAAGCTCTTATTTTTGCAACTTTAGCCGCGGCCTATATAGGGGAATCCATGGAGGGTCACCATTGACTCGTTTTCAAACTAGTTGTTGTTTTTTAGCTTATCCCAAGGTAATGTATGCATAACTCACGATAATCTACTTAGGTAACATAAAAATAGACAAATAAGGTATATACGATCTAGAGTAATAGGAAAAAATATTACGATATTTAGATTTAGCGAATAAAAAAAAAAAGGAAAGAGATCGAAAAGATCTTTTTCCTAAAATCCCTCTTTGTTCCATTTAATTGATGTAATATTTATATAATACTTAGCCCCAATAAATATTTTCTATTAATATTTTTCTAAATAAGAGATAAAAGAATAAATAAGAGATAAAAGAAATAAATTATATATATTATATATATAAAATATAAATAAAAATATATAAATAAAAAAAAAAAGAAATTCAAATCAAAAAAATGTATATAAATGTATATAAAAATAAAAAAATTGCATGAGCTTTTCAATCAACGAAATACTGATATTTCTATGCAATTATTCTCCCTAACGAATTCGTCCATGTAGATTGTATACATGCAGAACAATTCTATGATAAATAAAAGGAAGAGCCAAATTGAAAAAACGCGATTCCAAAACAAAAAAGGAATTGGGTTAGGGGGTTCCAAACTGGGTATGTGGAGTGTAATGACTCGAATCCAACTCTTGGATGTTTCAGTTAAAAAAAAAAATAATTCTAGAATCGTATTGAATCTAAGATATGAATAGTTGGTTTACGTTATGGAAGAAAGACATGTATATGTGATATTAGATATTGACTAGTTATATAGGATCTAAAAATAGATCGAATCCGCTCTATTACTATGAATTTCGATAGGGATTCGAATAGAAGTCTTTCCATTTTGTCTGTGGCTGTGAATTGAATGAATAAAAAGATGAAATCAAGAAAAAGAACGAAGAATTCAACTAATGATTCGGAACAAAGAAATGGAAGAACAAAAGTCGTATGTTATGGATTCACAAAAATCCCGTCGATAGAAACTAAAAAAGAGATATAGAAATAGAGCAGTAGCTCTAATGATTCAATAATATTATTTCATTACTTTAATTCGGAGTTCTTAGTTACTTTGTCTGGGTGAATCTTAGTGATGATGGAATAATTCATTCATAATTTATTGGATGATTGTATCATTAACCATTTTTTTTTCTGAGGAACTTATCATGAATCCACTGATTTCTGCCGCTTCTGTTATTGCTGCTGGGTTAGCTGTCGGGCTTGCTTCTATTGGACCTGGAGTTGGTCAAGGTACTGCTGCGGGCCAAGCTGTAGAAGGTATCGCAAGACAGCCTGAGGCGGAGGGAAAAATACGAGGTACTTTATTGCTTAGTCTGGCTTTTATGGAAGCGTTAACAATTTATGGATTGGTTGTAGCCTTAGCGCTTTTATTTGCGAATCCCTTTGTGTAATCTTATAAATATCCATATCCAAATGCCTTTTTTTTCTTATTTTTTTTGATCGACGGAGCTTGCTACTTGCTTTTTTTTTTTGAATTATATCAATATTTCACTCCTACAATTACTTATTCGTTAGGACATTAACCCAAGGGAAGGAT